GATTATGTATAGAAGATGATAAGACTAAACAAGAATACTACTTACCCCAAATGTATGATCCTTTCTTAAACGGGCCATACCGTGGAAAAATCAAAAAAGAGCTTCCGCCTTCCATCATAAAAAATACTTTGATCGCAGATTCGAGAGAGACAGGTGAGCAAAATCGGTTACATGATCTTCTTCTCCCGAATTCCAATTACGAAAATTTTGACCAAAATACGAATACTTTAGAAATTGGTGATATTTTAGAAATTGATGCGTTTTCATCTATTCTAATACACAAAATAGGTAAAAAAGTCCCTCGATGGTCATACAAATTAATCAGTGAATTGGAACAACTATCATTTCACTACAGTCCGCCAGCAGAGCATGAAATTCGTTCAAGAAGGGCGGTAGGTGAATATCTTCTTTTTGATCCTCCAGAGACTCATACTACTACTAAAGCTACAGATAAAGAAACGAAGACTAATGCTAGCAAAGAGACTGATACTGTGAATAAAGAAACGAAGCCTAATGCTAGCAAAGAGACTGATACTATTGATAAAGAAACGAAGCCTAATGCTAGCAAAGAGACTGATACTATTGATAAAGAAACGAAGCCTAATGCTAGCAAAGAGACTGATACTATTGATAAAGAAACCAAGACTAATGCTAGCAAAGAGACTAATACTGTTGATAAAGAAACCAAGACTAATGCTAGCAAAGAGACTGATACTGTTGATAAAGAAACCAAGACTAATGCTAGCAAAGAGACTGATACTGTTGATAAAGAAACCAAGACTAATGCTAGCAAAGAGACTGATACTGTGAATAAAGAAACGAAGCCTAATGCTAGCAAAGAGACTGATACTGTGAATAAAGAAACCAAGACTAAAACCCCAGAAGAAGAGGCTAAAGAAGATGAAGAGAAGGGGCTTGTTTTGATGCGTTATGCACACCAACCCGATTTTAAGCACGGCTTAATCAAAGGCTCTATGCGAACTCAAAGGCGTAAAATTGTTATTGAGAAACTGTTTCAAGCAAATGCACATTCCCCCCTTTTTTTTGACAGGATAAAAAAACAAAAACTTTTTTCTTTTGCTATCCCCCGCCCGGTTCAACTGAACCGAATTTTTAGAAATTGGTCGGCGGGAAAAGGGTTCAGGATTTTAGAGTCTACAGACGAACAAACAAAAAGAGAAGAAAAACCAAAAAGAGAATCTAAAAAGAAAAACGACCGAGTAAAGGAAAAAAAGCGATTAGAGATAGGGGAAGCCTGGGATACTTTTGAAATTACCCAAATGTTAAGGGGTTGCATTTTAATAGCCCAATCAAGTCTTAGAAAAAATCTTATATTACCTTCATTGATAATCGGTAAAAATCTTGGACGTATGCTATTATTGCAAATTCCTGAATGGTCTGAAGATTTCGAGGAATGGAATAGAGAAAAGCATATTAGGTGCACTTATACTGGTAATCCGTTATCCGAAACAGAATTTCCGGAAAATTGGTTGACACAAGGTATTCAGATCAAGATTGTATATCCTTTCCATCTGAAACCTTGGCACACATCTAAACCGCTAACTTCTCGTGATGACGTTTGTTTTTTAACAATTTTTGGAAGGGAAACAGAACTGCCTTTTGGCTCTCCCCGAAAAACACCTTCCTTTTTTGAGCCCATTTTAAAGGAACTCGAAAAAAAAATTGGAAAATATGAAAAGGTTACAGCTGAAAGCGTTTTAAAAAAAATAATAATAAAATTATTTAAAAAAGTTTCAAAAGAAACAAGAACAACAAACCAAAATCTTCCGTTTATAGAAAAAGACCTCTCCAAGGGTAAACCAATTTTATTATTTAGATCGAGAGAAATAGGTGGAATGGAAAAAGAAAAAGATTCTAGAATAAGCAACCAGATAATTAATGAATCTTTTAGTCAAATTCAAAAAATTCAAATTCCAGATTGGACAAATTCTTCACTGATAGAAACTAAAATGCAAGATATGACTGATAGAACAAGTACAATCAAAAATCAAATAGAAAGAATTACCGAAGAGAAAAAAAAAGTAACTCTAGAACTAGATATTAGTACTTACAAAAAAAGTTGTAGATTAGAGTTGTCAAAAAAGATTTGGCAAATAGTAAAACTAAAAAACATAATATGTAAATTTCATTATTTTAGAAAATTTTTCATTCAAAGAATATATAACGATATTTGTTTATCTACTATTCATATTTGCCAAACGAATACACAACTCTTTGTTGAATCGACAAAAAATTTGATTGAAAAATATATTTCCAAGAATGAAACAAATAAAAAAATAATTAATAAAAAAACTAAAAATACAATTCACTTTATTTCAAATATAAAAACTTATAATAGTTGTAAGAAAAATTCAGAAATTTTTTGTGATTTATCCAACTTGTCACAAGCATATGTATTTTACAAAATATCGCAAACCGGGGTTGTTAACTTGTCTAAATTAAGATCCGTTCTTCAACATCATGGAACATCTTTCTTCCTTAAAACTCAAATGAAAGACTCCTTTCGAACACAAGGAATATTTCAGTCTGAAGTAATACATAAGAAACTTCAGCGGTCTATAACGAGTCAATGGAAAAATTGGTTAAGAGGGAATTATCAATACGATTTATCTCAGATTATCTGGTCTAGCTTAATGTCACAAAAACAAAAATGGCGAAATAGGGTGAATCGATATTGTAGGTCTCAAAAAAAAGATTTAAAAAAATGGAATTCATGTGGAAAATACCAATTAAGTCATTACAAGAAAAAAAAGGGTCCTAACTCATTATCAAATCAAAAAGATAATTTTCAAAAATGCTATAGATATGATCTTTTATCATATAAATCCATTAATAATGAAAATAAAGGTGACTCGGTTTTTTATAGATCAATCCCTCAAGTAACTAAAAGGCAAGCGGTTTCTGATAATTACAACATGTCGCAAAACTCCTTGTTTGCGATAACAGGAAGTATCCCTATCAATATTTTTATAGGAAGAATAGAAAGGGTATATATTCCATATATAGAAAAAAATCTTAATAGAAAATATTTTAATTGGGAAAATATCTATTTTGATCTTAGAAAAAAAGTGGCTATTGAATCCTGGGTCGCGGTAAATCCCAGCAGTAATCAAAAGACTCGAATTGGGACTAATAATTTTCAATTAATTGATCCAATTGATAAAGAAGAAGAGGAAGAGATCAATCCCAGCAGTAATCAAAAGACTCCAATTGGGACTAATAAGGATGAAATATTTTATGCAATTGATAAAGAAGAAGAGGAAGAGATCAATCCCGAAGAAGAGATCAATCCCGAAGAAGAGATCAATCCCAGCAGTAATCAAAAGACTCCAATTGGGACTAATAACGATCAATTAATTGATCCAATTGATAAACAAGAAAAAGACCCTTTTTATATTCCGATTAATCAAAATCCAGAAATCAATCAACCTAATTCTCCAAATTCTTTTTTTGATTGGATGGGAATGAATGAACAAATACTAAATCGTCCCATCTCGAATCTGGAACTTTGGTTCTTCCCAGAATTTGTGCGGCTTTTTAATGTATATAAAACGAAACCGTGGATTATACCAAGCAAATTACTTCTTTTAAATTCGAATCTAAGTGAAACCGATAATAAAAAGAAAAACATCGCTGAAAACCAAAATCTTGAAGAAGAAGATTCCGCGAAATCAGACATGAAAAAAGGTACAAAGAAAAGTAAAACCAATAGTGAAAAGAAAAGTGAAACCGATAGTGAAAAGAAAAGTGAAACCGATAGTGAAAAGAAAAGTGAAACCGATAGTGAAAAGAAAAGTGAAACCGATAGTGAAAAGAAAAGTGAAACCGATAGTGAAAAGAAAAGTCTAAGTACAAGAGAGCTAAGAGAGTTATTCATGAAAAAGTATTTCCTTTTGCAATTGAGATGGGATCAAAGGAATATCGGTCAAAACATTCGCAAAAATGTCCGGATATTAGCTCTCCCGAAGAGCTCGATAAATCTAGAAACCATGACTCTATCATGCATTGAAAGGAGAAAATTACAATTGAATGTAATGTGGAATTCGAAGAGCAATTTGAGTATTCTAAAATTTTTCAAAAACATGGGAGTGGCTATGGACCGCCTTGGACTGTCTGTAAAAAACAATGGGCAATTTCTTATGTATCAAACCATAGGTATTTCGTTGGTTCATAAGAGTAAAAACAAAACTAATCAACAATACCGAAAACAAAGAATAATTCGAGCTAGAGAGAACAATCATTTTGATGCGCTTGTTCTTGAAAATATTTTATCGTCTAGACGTCGTAGAGAATTGAGAATTCTAATTTGTTTCAATTCAAACAATTGGAATGATGTGGATACCAATTCCGTATTTTTCAACGAAAACGGGGTAAAAAACTGTAGTCACTTTTGGGAAGAAAGGAACCTTCGTGATAAGGAGAAAAATGAATTAATTCAATTCAAGTTTTTTCTTTGGCCCAATTATCGATTGGAAGATTTAGCTTGTATGAATCGTTATTGGTTTGATACTAATAACGGCAGTCGTTTCAGTATCTTAAGGATCCACATGTATCTACCATTGAAAATTCGTTGATAGTATTACTATATACCCTGTAGCAGGGTATATGATAGAAAACAAATGCACACATGCCTTATCTTATACCTCATTCGAATCTCACTGAATAGAGGATACAGCGTATCCATTAGACCTATAAATTATCAATGAATCCAAAGATATTCATTTCATTTTAGGTCTAATTGATTCACTTTTGTGAATACAAAAATGTACGAGATTCTTATCTGAATTCAAAATAGGATTTTGAATTCATTGGAATGGATAAACTGAGGAGTTCAGAAAGCAATTTATTCTATATCAATCATTCAAATTATTGGCATTCTTTTTATTGATCAATAAAATTCGTTAAAATATATATCAGGGAAGGGGATCAATTCTTTTTTTATGGTAAAAAACTTATTCATTTCGGTTATTTCTCAAGAAGAAACCAAAGAAAACAGAGGGTCCGTTGAATTTCAAATATTCAATTTCACCAATAAGATACAGAGACTTACTTCCCATTTAAAATTGCACAAAAAAGACTATTTATCTCAGAAAGGTTTGCGTAAAATTTTGGGAAAACGTCAACGGCTGCTAGCTTATTTGTCAAAAAAAAATAAAGTACGTTATAAAGAATTAATTGAGAAATTGGATATTCGAGAGACAAAAACTCATTAATTTTTAATTTGAGGAGTCATTTGTTTTTAACTTATTTGTTTCGTTTCAATTTTGATGAACCTCTTTTCACATTCAGCAATTCATGGAAGAATTACATGGAAGAACGAATCGGTAAAAAATTTATGACTGCACCAGCTACAAGAAAAGACCTCATGATAGTCAATATGGGTCCTCACCACCCATCAATGCATGGTGTTCTTCGACTTATTCTTACTCTCGATGGTGAAGATGTTATTGACTGCGAACCAATATTGGGTTATTTACACAGAGGGATGGAGAAAATTGCGGAAAACCGAACAATTATACAATATTTGCCCTATGTCACACGTTGGGATTATTTAGCTACTATGTTTACAGAAGCAATAACCGTAAATGGACCTGAACGATTGAGCAATATTCAAGTACCTAAAAGAGCTAGCTATATCAGAGTCATTATGTTGGAGTTAAGTCGTATAGCTTCCCATTTGTTATGGCTCGGTCCATTTATGGCGGATATTGGGGCGCAGACTCCTTTCTTCTATATTTTTCGAGAAAGAGAGTTGATATATGACCTATTCGAAGCTGCCACCGGTATGCGAATGATGCATAATTTTTTTCGTATCGGGGGAGTAGCTGCTGATCTACCCCATGGCTGGATAGATAAATGTTTGGATTTTTGCAATTATTTTTTAACAGGGGTTGCTGAATATCAAAAACTTATTACACAGAATCCCATTTTTTTAGAACGAGTTGAAGGTATAGGCACTATTAGGGCAGAAGAAGCACTCAATTGGGGTTTATCCGGACCAATGCTACGAGCTTCGGGAATCGAATGGGATCTTCGTAAAATCGATCAGTATGAGTGTTACGACGAATTTGCTTGGGAGGTTCAATGGCAAAAAGAGGGGGATTCTTTAGCTCGTTATTTAGTAAGAATCGGCGAAATGGAAGAATCCATAAAAATGATTCAACAGGCCCTGGAAGGAATTCCGGGGGGGCCTTATGAGAATTTAGAAATCCGACGTTTTGATAGAGTAAAACATCCCCAATGGAATGATTTTGAATACCGATTCATTGCTAAAAAAACCTCTCCTATTTTTGAATTAGCGAAGCAAGAACTTTATGTGAGAGTCGAAGCTCCAAAGGGAGAATTGGGAATTTTTCTGATAGGAGATCAGAGCGTTTTTCCTTGGAGATGGAAAATTCGTCCACCGGGTTTGATCAATTTGCAAATTCTTCCTCAGGTGGTTAAAAGAATGAAATTGGCTGATATTATGACGATACTAGGTAGCATAGATATCATTATGGGGGAAGTTGATCGTTGAAATGATAATTGATACAACACAAATCCAGGCTATCCATTCCTTTTCCGGATTGGAATCCGTAAAAGTCAAAGAAGTCTATGGGATCATATGGATACTTGCCCCTATTTTTACTATTGTATTAGGAATCACAATGGGTTTACTAGTAATTGTTTGGTTAGAAAGGGAAATATCCGCGGGAATACAACAACGTATTGGCCCCGAATATGCGGGTCCTTTAGGAATTCTTCAAGCTTTAGCAGATGGTATCAAACTCCTTTTGAAAGAAAGCCTTCTTCCATCTCGAGGGGATACTCGCTTATTCCGTATCGGACCTTCCATAGCAGTGATATCCGTTTTTCTAAGTTATTTAGTAATTCCTTTTGGTTATAAGCTTGTTTTAGCCGATCTTAGTATTGGGGTTTTTTTCTGGATCGCCGCTTCAAGTATTGCTCCCGTTGGACTTCTTATGTCCGGATATGGATCAAATAATAAATATTCCTTTTTAGGTGGTCTACGGGCAGCTGCTCAATCAATTAGTTATGAAATACCCTTAGCTTTATGTGTATTATCAATTTCTCTGCGTGTGATTCGATCAGGTATAAAAAAGCTCTATGCGTTTTGATAGTTTTGACTTGTGAGATCGAACAACTATTAATTTCCTCTTAAAAACCGAAGTTCAATAAAATTATGATAACTATAAATATGCTAACTAGAAATCAATTTTTTTTTTGCACCCACAATGCAATTTCTTGCTTCGCTAGTAATAAGCGAAGCAAAAAAAAAACACTTTAAAAGAAAAGTAATTCTCTATCATTTTTGAGTAATATTTCTAGTAATATTTCTTATGTCTATCTATCCTTTTTTTTCTATGGGTGCTATATATGCGGTATTTTTATTTTCATATTTTTATTCAATGTTTTTCTTTTATAAGAATAATCCTTCTATTAAGATCTTTAGGATGATTTATTCTTTTTTTTATATACATATTTTTTAGTGTTCGTAGTTCTTCTAGAATATTGGGTACTTGAGGATGATAAAGGAAACTAGATAGTTATATGAGTGAAAAAAAAGCGGCTTCGAATTTGGCAGTACAAAGATTAAGTCTTCTTTCCTATGTACAAGAATAAAGTTAAAAAAGCAAACATAAAAAAACTTTTTTATGTTTGCTTTTTACCCCCAAGCTTGGTGAATTCGTCATCATAGCCGGAAGCGGGTTTCAAAGATCAACTGTATGGAGTTTTTACTATCTATATATCCTAGATGTATTTCCATAAGGAGAGATTTCAAAAACGAGTGGATGGGTAGGAAGACCAAGATACACAAAGGATTTGTAATAAAGATTATGTAAGTTATCCAACAGGATATTTCTCTACATATAAGGAATTCAAATGGGGACTTGAAGTTAGTAGAAATAATCAAGAAGTACTCCCCACGATCCTGATCCAGAGTATCCTCCTATTCACGGATTAAGAAAATAACTATAAAGAACGAAGTAATCTTTTACTTTGGTCCAAGTCCCCTTTTTTCTGAGAAAGGAGAATAGGAGCGAAATAAAAATAAAAAGGTGAGATTGATTTTATTCGGCATAGGAAATAAAATAAATCAAGAGACAAAATCTTTATCACGATTCATGAACAAATGGCTAATTCTTTTTCGTAATTGAAGAAAATGAGAGGTTGAAATGTCTATGTGATATTGCTACAAACAAAACAAATTTTTTGTTTTATTGAAAGATGAAGTTATTAATAAACAAAGACCAACGAAAATTCTTAAAAGATTGAGATCAATTCCGAAGCACTTAATTTATATAGCAGACAGAATTCAATTGGTATAATTCGGGACCGTAGAATATTTAATTCTCGACTCTATCTATCCGACACCCATATCAATAATATGGAAGAGTCCTTAGATTTATTTTTGACTTCTGAGGAGCCGTATGAGATGAAAATCTCATGTACGGTTCTGGAATAGCGATGATAACAGTAATGTTATCATCGACTATGATTATCTAACAGTTCAAGTACAGTTGATATAGTTGAAGCCCAGTCAAAGTATGGGTTTTGGGGGTGGCATTTGTGGCGTCAACCGATAGGGTTTATCATTTTTATAATTTCTTCTTTAGCCGAATGCGAGCGCTTACCTTTTGATTTACCAGAAGCGGAAGAAGAATTAGTAGCGGGGTATCAAACCGAATATTCAGGCATCAAATTTGGTTTATTTTACGTTGCTTCATATCTGAATCTACTAATTTCTTCATTATTTGTAACAGTTCTTTACTTAGGGGGCTGGAATCTTTCTATTCCATACATATTTGTCCCTGAGCTTTTTGACATAACTAAAAGGGGTAAAGTCTTTGGAACAATAGTAAGTATCGTTATTACATTAGCTAAAACCTTTTCGTTCTTGTTCATTTCTATTGCAACAAGATGGACTTTACCAAGGCTCAGAATGGACCAACTATTAAATCTTGGATGGAAATTTCTTTTACCTATTTCTCTAGGTAATCTATTATTAACAACTTCGTCTCAACTTCTTTCACTGTAAAAGACTACAATATTCAAGATTGACGGCTTGCCTCAAACAAGAGAAAGAAACAAGCATAAATTTTTTATAGATATTCACGATATGTTCCCTATGGTAACTGAACTCAGGAATTATGGTCAACAAACAATACGAGTTGCCAGGTATATCGGCCAAGGTTTCATGATTACCCTGTCCCATGCAAATCGTTTACCCGTAACTATTCAATATCCCTATGAAAAATTGATCACACCAGAACGCTTTCGAGGCCGAATCCATTTTGAATTTGATAAATGCATTGCTTGTGAAGTTTGTGTTCGTGTATGTCCTATAGATTTACCTGTTGTTGATTGGCAATTGGAAACAGATATTCGCAAGAAACGATTGCTTAATTACAGTATTGATTTTGGACTTTGTATATTTTGCGGTAATTGTGTTGAATATTGTCCAACAAATTGTTTATCAATGACTGAAGAATATGAACTTTCTACTTATGATCGGCATGAATTGAATTTTAATCAAATTGCTTTGGGTCGGTTACCAATGTCAGTAATTGAGGATTATACAATTCGAAAAATTTCGAATTTACCTCAAATTAAAAATGAATAAACTATTGATTAAACAAAATTACCAATTACTAAGCTCAGTTTGGGTCTAAAAAAATGATATTCTTTTGCTTGGTCAATTCAACCTATTGATTGGTTAGTGAGACTCGTAACTTCGTTTGGCTAGAAAATTGATTTCTATGTTTAGATTATTGTTCTAGTAACTAGTCAAAATAATGATTTCAAAAAGAATAAATGAGATAAGAATAAACAGGGTTTTTCTTTGGATGAATAAAGAATGACATATGAATAACTTCTTTTTCCTGGTCAGGTCAATAAAATCATGAAATTCTTCGATTTATATTTTTTTTTAGAATTGATAAAAAATGGATTTACCTGGACCAATACATGATTTTCTTTTAGTTTTTTTAGGATCAGGTCTTATATTAGGGGGTATAGGAGTAGTATTATTTCCCAATCCAATTTATTCGGCCTTTTCGTTGGGATTGGTTCTTGTTTGTATATCCTTATTCTATATTCTATCTAACTCCTATTTTGTAGCTGCTGCACAGCTACTCATTTATGTAGGAGCGATAAATGTTTTAATTCTTTTTGCTGTGATGTTCTTGAATGGTTCAGAATATTCAAATGATTTTCCTCTTTGGACCCTTGGAGATGGTATTACTTCACAAGTTTGTATAAGTCTTTTTATTTCACTAATTTCGACTATTCTAGATACGTCATGGTACGGTATTATTTGGACTACACGATCAAACCAGATTATCGAGCAAGATTTGATAAGCAATAGTCAACAAATTGGAATTCATTTATCAACAGATTTTTTTCTTCCATTTGAATTCATTTCAATAATTCTTTTAGTTGCTCTAATAGGTGCAATTGTTGTAGCTCGTCAATAAAAAATTGATATTCAAATTTTCAAAGAATTCAAATAAAACTTTTACCCCATTCATTTTCCTTCAATTCTTTTTTTGCTGTATACTGTATAAATCGAAAATTGAAAGCCTTTAGCGTGAAGTCAATCTATTACCGCTAGATTTTGTTGTTACATATTTGTTATACAGTAGTCAATCGAATCGGTTGAATTGTTTTTTCTTATTGAAACAAGTCAAGATTGATAAGGAGTTTTTGAATGATGCTCGAGCATGCCCTTGTGTTGAGTGCCTTTTTATTTTCTATCGGTATCTATGGATTGATCACAAGTCGAAATATGGTTAGAGCCCTTATGTGTCTTGAACTTATACTTAATGCAGTTAATATGAATTTGGTAACATTTTCGTATTTTTTTGATAATCGTCAATTAAAAGGAGACATTTTCTCAATTTTTATTATAGCTATTGCAGCTGCGGAAGCAGCTATTGGGCTGGCTATTGTCTCCTCAATTTATCGTAACAGAAAATCAACTCGTATTGACCAATCAAATTTGTTGAATAATTAGTATGAATCCTAGAAATTCTAATATTGAGTGTTGATAAATTGATTAGAATTCGCATGTAGGTTTGCTACATCTACATAAGGTATGATCATGTTTGCAAAAACATAATAAATCAAAGTATTTTAGCCCTCTCTCCTAAACCAATCCAGAAGTAGATTGATTAGAAAAATTCTGATAACTCATTGATTCATCTGGTATCTAAAAAAGGGATTCGTTTATCAAGGTTACTAGATCGAAAATTTATGACGTTCAGAACTCTATAGATCCAATGTCACATTCCGTAAAGATTTACGATACATGTATAGGATGTACTCAATGTGTCCGAGCCTGCCCTACCGATGTATTAGAAATGATACCGTGGGACGGATGTAAGGCTAAACAAATTGCTTCCGCTCCAAGAACAGAGGACTGTGTTGGTTGTAAGAGATGTGAATCCGCTTGTCCAACAGATTTCTTGAGTGTCCGAGTTTATTTATGGCATGAAACAACTCGCAGTATGGGTCTAGCTTATTGATATGTTCCAGAAAACTATACCGGAATCCATTTCAATTTTTTACTGAAAACCCGTGCCTCAAATATTTTGATTTTCGAGCACGGGTTTTGTGGGCCAAGTGTATCTTGTCTTTACCACGAATTTTTTTCCTTGGTTAACAATAATTGTCGTTTTTCCAATATTTGCGGGTTCCATCGTTTTCTTTCTTCCCCATAAAGGAAATAGGGTAATTAGATGGTATACACTTTGTATATGTATTTTAGAACTCCTTATAACGACTTATGCATTTTGTTTTCATTTCCAGGTGGACGATCCATTAATCCAACTAGAGGAGACTTATAAATGGATCAATTTTTTTGATTGCCATTGGAGATTGGGAATAGATGGACTTTCTGTAGGCCCTATTTTATTGACAGGATTTATAACCACTTTAGCTACTTTAGCGGCCCGGCCAGTTACTCGCGATTCTCGATTATTTCATTTCCTGATGTTAGCAATGTACAGTGGTCAAATAGGATCATTTGCTTCTCGAGACCTTTTCCTTTTTTTCATCATGTGGGAATTAGAATTAATTCCCGTTTATCTACTTCTATCCATGTGGGGGGGGAAGAAACGTCTATACTCAGCTACAAAATTTATTTTGTATACGGCAGGGGGTTCCATTTTTCTATTAATGGGAGTTTTGGGTCTTACTTTATATGGTTCGAATGAACCAACATTCAATTTTGAAACATCAGTAAATCAGTCATACCCCGCGGCTTTAGAAATAATATTCTATATTGGATTTTTTATTGCTTTTGCTGTCAAATCACCTATTTTACCCCTACATACATGGTTACCCGATACCCACGGAGAAGCACATTATAGTACTTGTATGCTTCTAGCCGGAATCTTATTAAAAATGGGAGCATATGGATTGATTCGAATCAATATGGAATTATTTCCTCACGTCCATTCTCTATTTTCTCCCTATTTGGTGATAGTAGGCACAATACAAATGATCTATGCAGCTTTAACATCTCTTGGACAACGAAATTTAAAAAGACGAATAGCCTATTCCTCTGTATCTCATATGGGTTTTATAATTATAGGAATTGGTTCTATGACCGATACGGGACTTAATGGAGCTCTTTTACAAATAATTTCTCATGGATTTATTGGTGCTGCACTTTTTTTCTTGGCGGGAACGACTTATGATAGAATACGGCTTGTTTATCTTGACGAAATGGGGGGAATAGCTATTCAAATGCCAAAAATATTCACGATGTTCAGTAGCTTTTCAATGGCTTCCCTTGCATTACCAGGTATGAGCGGTTTTGTTGCCGAATTACTAGTATTTTTTGGAATAATTAGCGCCAAAAAATATCTTTTCATGTCCAAAATACTCATTTCTTTTGTAATGGCAATTGGAATTATATTAACTCCTATTTATTCATTATCTATGTTACGCCAGATGTTTTATGGATACAAGCTATTTAATGCCCCCAACTCTTCTTTTTTGGATTCTGGACCGCGAGAGTTATTTCTTTCTATCTCCATTTTGTTACCTGTCATAGGTATTGGTATGTACCCCGATTTCGTTCTTTCACTATCAGTTGAAAAGGTCGAAGTTATTCTATCTCATTTTTTTTATCGACAAGTCTTATAAATAAAACCAAAATCCTAAAAAAAGTTTAAAAAAAAACGTTCGTTGTAAATGCAAAAAGGAAGGTTTTTTCTTCTCTTCAGTTAACTAAAAACAATCAATTTGAACCACCCGCGTACCGTTTGAATCAAATATTGTATTGATTCAAACGGTACGTGTACTCGTTCACACAAAGTTTTAATCTTTATTCTATCTTTTTTTATTATATTATTCTAATTATTATAGTATTTTATCTTTTTTATGTATTATATGCTGCACTCTCTTAGATTTGTAAGAACGTTTTTTGAATTCAACTAGATGTTGATGGAAATGAACCATAACTATGGAGACCTATTCCTACTAGATTGACTCCAAAATAGCATATCCAAATTATAAGAAAGCCTATAGATGCCACAATAGATGCGACAATTGCGGAATTTACACTCTGCAAATTTAGATTTGTTCGAGTATGTAAAAAAATTGCGAATACAATCCAAGTAATAAAAGCCCAAGTTTCTTTTGGGTCCCAACTCCAATAAGATCCCCACGCTTCGTTAGCCCACACTGCTCCCGAAAGTATTCCTATGGTTAAAAAGAGAAATCCTAGACTAATAACCCGATAACTCCAAAAATCCAATTGTTGAATGAATTGGGTCCTATAATAATTCTTAGCAGAAAAAAAAGAAGTCTTTTGAAAAAGATTTTCCCCAAATAAAAATGACTCAGTTAAAAAATCGTTGCCCCCCGAAAAAAGCTTTCCGTTTTTGCGAAATGTAATGACCAGAAGTGCTACTGATAATAATGATCCGCATAAAAGGGCTGCATAGCCCAATATCATCATACTTACGTGCATTATTAACCACTCGGATTTAAGAGCGGGTACTAATATTGAAGATTGATGTATTTCTGTTAAAAGACCTGAAGTAGCAAAACCTTGGGTAAAAATAGCGCTTGGGCTGATTATTTTGCTTAAAAATTTTGTATTTTTTGTGAAATACGGAATGATATGAATCAGAGCGAAACTCCATGAAAGGAAAATGAATGATTCATATAAATCACTTAGTGGGAAATGTTCCGAAGAAATCCAATGAGTAGCTAATAATCCTGTTATACAGAAAAAAGTTACTAGCATGCCCTTTTCTGATGAATCATATAGTTTTCTTATTTCGTCGACTAAAAATATTATCAAATGAATTGTCATTAAAATGAAAATGATCGAAAGGGAAATATGAGTTAATATATGCTCTAAGGTTGAAAATATCATAAAAAAAAGCTTAAACAACGAAGAGTCTAGCCCCCCAATTACCTAAGAAAATTTTGAAAAAGGAAATCGGGAATTGAATTCCTTATAAGATTATAAGGTCTATTTTCTTTTTTTAGAAGACGGTATGCCGCCACTCGGACTCGAACCGAGATGCGCTAGCACTGCTTCCTAAGAGCAGCGTGTCTACCAATTTCACCATAGCGGCGTGTCGTGAATCCATAATAGTCTAATTCATTATAGGCTATGAGTAAGCAAACGTCAAGATTTGAAAGGGAAATTCAGTATAGTATGGTTCAATTTTATACATAAAAATTTGTTCAAATATGAATTTGAAAGTTTTTATTATTTCAGTTTAGAGTCTTTGTTTTATTTCACTTATACTTATTAATTATGGTTTTCGTGTATTTTTGGCTCGCTTGGAATTAAACTCCGGTAACCAGGGGTCGAATTCAAAACAAAAATTTTGGTTTCCATTTTTTTGTCTTGATTTCAGAAATCAAAACAAAAAAATGAATTTTAGCAATACCTATTTTAAAGCACTTATAATTAACTGATTATGCAGATATAACATACTTATTTTCTTATTTTTTACTTGATTTTAAAAATCGGGGCTTTTGTCAATATTTATTACATGACAAGATAGTCTTGGGAATCCGTATAAGAATTCATCAAAAAGAAAAAGTCAGAAAGTTACCCAAAATAAAAAATGGTTTCAATTTTCAAAAGTAATTCATAAGTCTCAACGATTCGTTAACTAAACCGAAAGATCTTCATATCCGCCTTATTGTATTACTTTACTCTATTTATTATATTACTCTATAAAAGTGTTACTTGTCATAAACAAATAGGTTGATGGGGAAAATAAGACTCGCCCCCCTCGAAATGATGTTTGGGAACCCTCAAAGGTATTATTTTTTTTAAGTTAAGTAAAAAGATGAGTAAATCTAGGATTTCGTATTCTCGTATCATAAGAGCTAAGAGCAGGGCATTCGATTTCCCAGTTCTATATTAACTCTAAATAATAAATCGTATAAATCAATAGAAAGCCGAAGTCATGAAATTTTAGTCTAAAAAAAAAGTCGACTCAGATTATTCCAACGTTTTTTTATTTGTTTGTGATACAAAAAAACTTTTCAAATTCCCGGTCGAAAGGGATTTTCCTAACGAAAAAGCTTTTAATGCTGTCCAAAAGCTCTTTCTTTTCCAAGTATTTTTACGAATACGCTTTTTTGATTTCGAAATACGTTTTTTTGGAACTGCCATTTAAAAATGAAGAAATTACTTAATTTTAGGTTAAAACTGGATGTGAAAGACATCTATTGCGCAAAATGAATCGTTTTTACTATTTACTATACTAGCTTTTTTTTATTCTATCTTTTTTTATTATTCTCATAATATATTCGTAAAAACGATTCGTTTGTTTTGATTGCTATCTCTATTTCGCATTATTCATAAAATAAAATCTATAGAATTCGATGTGCTGTAGAAATCATCAAATTAGTTTAACTTCATCTTAGAATTATAATTCTAATGAAAAAGAAACTAAAACGTCCTATTTTCATCGTTCTACGTGCAATTGAAAGGTTTAAGATCAAAACTCTACTCTTGCTTAATGAAATTGAAAGCTGTAATCCTTTTCCCTTGGATAAAAAGAAAAGAGACCTAATTTTCGTTTTAAAAATAAAAGGAAACTGCTAATGAATCTATTTCAGATTATTTGACCAATTGTAACTTCTTGATTTGAATAATTGAAAGTTTTTAACTAAGAATAATTCACAATAGAAAATTCTATAAAGTTTATTTTAGTTGTCAGTTTGGTTTAAGTTAGTACATATTTTTTTCTTTTTTATTGACTCTTTTCAAAAGAGATAAAATAAAATCGGGTGAATCGGAAATAATTAATTAAGACTCAAACTGTTTATGGAACAAACATATCAATATGCGTGGATCATACCTTTTGTTCCCCTTCTAGTTCCTATGTTAATAGGAGCAGGACTTCTTATTTTTCCCACGGTAACAAAAAATCTTCGTCGTATGTGGTCTTTTCAGAGTGTTTTATTGTTAAGTATAGTGATGGCATTTTCAATCTATCTATCTATTCAGCAAATAAATAGGGGTTCTATCTATCAATATGTATGGTCTTGGATAATAAATAATGATTTTTCTTTTGAATTCGGTTACTTGATCGACCCACTTACTTCTATTATGTCAATATTAATCACTACTGTTGGAATTATGGTTCTTATTTATAGTGATAATTATATGGCTCATGATGAAGGATATTTGAGATTTTTTGCTTATATGAGTTTTTTCTGTGCTGCCATGTTGGGATTAGTTACTAGTTCTAATTTTATACAAATTTATATTTTTTGGGAATTGGTTGGACTATGTTCGTATCTATTAATAGGGTTTTGGTTTACACGACCCGGTGCGGCAAATGCTTGCGAAAAAGCGTTTGTAACTAATCGTGTAGGGGATTTTGGTTTATTATTAGGAATTTTAGGCTTTTATTGGATAACAGGCAGTTTTGAATTTCGGGAGTTATTCCAAATATTGAATAATTTGATTTCGAGCAAAGAGGTCAATCTTTTATTTGTTACTTTATGCGCTGCGCTGTTATTTGTCGGTGCAATTGCGAAATCCGCGCAATTTCCTCTTCATGTCTGGTTACCCGATGCCATGGAGGGACCTACTCCGATTTCGGCTCTTATACATGCTGCTACCTTAGTAGCAGCGGGAATTTTTCTTGTAGCTAGGCTTCTTCCTCTTTTCTTAGTTATACCTTCCATAATGTATTTCATCTCCTTGATAGGAATCATAACAGTTTTATTAGGAGCTACTTTAGCTCTTGCTCAACAAGACATTAAAAGAGGTTTAGCTTATTCCACAATGTCTCAATTGGGTTATATGATGTTAGCTCTAGGAATGGGGTCTTACCGAAGTGCTTTATTTCATTTGATTACTCATGCTTATTCCAAGGCATTATTATTCTTAGCAGCAGGATCCGTTATTCATTCAATGGAGACTATTATTGGTTATTCTCCCGAAAAAAGTCAGAATATGGTTATTATGGGCGGTTTAACAAAACACGTACCGATAACCAAAGGTGCTTTTTTATTAGGTACACTTTCACTTTGTGGTATTCCGCCCCTTGCTTGTTTTTGGTCAAAAGATGAAATTCTTAATGATAGCTGGCTTTATTCGCCGATTTTCGCCCTAATAGCTTGGGGCACTGTGGGATTAACCGCATTTTATATGTTTCGGATTTATTTAATGACTTTTGAAGGACATTTAAACGTTGGTTTTCAAAATTATAGTGGAAAAAAAAATAACCCTCTTGATTCAATGTCTCTATGGGGAAAAAAGGGTTCAAAGCCAATTAACAAAAATTTTCGCTTTTTCACAATTGATGAGAAAGGGGAGAATCAAACCAAATTTTCTTATACTTCTGATCCCTTTGAATCAGAAAATACTATGTTATTTCCACAAATTCTATTGTGTTTTGTAACTTTTGTAATTGGATTCTTAGGAATTCCGAAGGAGCTTGGTTTCAATCTCGACATCTTAACCCAATGGTTACATCCTGCTATTTATCTTTTGGATCACACTAATTCAACAGATTTAGCTGAGTTCTTAAAGCATACGGTAATTTCCGTGGGGATTGCTTATTGCGGAATATTTATAGCATTTTTATTATATAAACCCACCTATTCGTCTTTCAAAAGTTTTCTATTAATTAATTCGTTTCATCAAAAAAGCCTTAAGAGAGTTATTCGCGACAAAATAGTCTTTGTGATATATGACTGGGCCTATAATCGTGCTTATATAGATACTTTTTATAAGAATTTTTTTGTTTGCCAAGTGCGAAGGTTTTCTCAAATTATTCGTTGTTTTGATTTAAGAATTATTGACCAAATATTTAATTGTTTTGCTTTTCTTAGTTTTATTGCTAGCGAGGGTATAAAATATTTAGGATATGCGAGAATTCCTTTTTATTTGTTTTTTTATTTCTTTTTTGTATCAATCTTTATTTTTCTGTTTTACAAAAATTAAGAAAACTCAATTATACTAGGTTAAAAAAAAACTTACCCAAATTAAGTTCTTATGTTTAAAATGACTTAAATTGGGTAAGAGTTTTGTATTGGCTATCCGACTATAATTACAAGATTTATTTCTTTCATTTGTTTCATTAGTAGGACGCGAAGGTTCTCCTCCCCAAAGAGTAGAAAGTTCTAATTCAAAAATAGTAGAAGGTTCGAATCGCAAAATAGGAGGAGTTTCTTCTTCCAAATTACGATCAAAATATATCCAAGATAACATCTTGTGATATTTTCTGAGTAGGAAATCTCTTTCATTCAAAGAATCATTGCGTTCGATCAGTACAAACTGAGCTTTTCTCAGTCCATTTGTAGTTCGGATTAAAGAATGTCCTTCCTTTTTCAAAGAACCCTCTGGAGCTTGTATAGTAGCTTGTGCTCGTTCCAAGGCAGCTGTATTTTATAAAAAAAAATCTATTAATTCTTTTAAATTCACCTTTTTGCGAATTCGCTTTCCAATATATCGGCTTTTTACCTTTCTAGTTCAGCGCTTTCTTCTCTAAAAGAGACTTTTTTATTTTCAATATCTCAATGATTCTCTCTAAAAAGGAATATTTATTATTTGATCCATATCCGGACATAAGAAGTCCAACGGGAGCAATACTTGAAGCGGCGATCCAGAAAAAAACCCCAATACTAAGATCGGCTAAAACAAGCTTATAACCAAAAGGAATTACTAAATAACTTAGAAAAACGGATATCACTGCTATGGAAGGTCCGATACGGAATAAGCGAGTATCCCCTCGAGATGGAAGAAGGCTTTCTTTCAAAAGGAGTTTGATACCATCTGCTAAAGCTTGAAGAATTCCTAAAGGACCCGCATATTCGGGGCCAATACGTTGTTGTATTCCCGCGGATATTTCCCTTTCTAACCAAACAATTACTAGTAAACCCATTGTGATTCCTAATACAATAGTAAAAATAGGGGCAAGTATCCATATGATCCCATAGACTTCTTTGACTTTTACGGATTCCAATCCGGAAAAGGAATGGATAGCCTGGATTTGTGTTGTATCAATTATCATTTCAACGATCAACTTCCCCCATAATGATATCTATGCTACCTAGTATCGTCATAATATCAGCCAATTTCATTCTTTTAACCACCTGAGGAAGAATTTGCAAATTGATCAAACCCGGTGGACGAATTTTCCATCTCCAAGGAAAAACGCTCTGATCTCCTATCAGAAAAATTCCCAATTCTCCCTTTGGAGCTTCGACTCTCACATAAAGTTCTTGCTTCGCTAATTCAAAAATAGGAGAGGTTTTTTTAGCAATGAATCGGTATTCAAAATCATTCCATTGGGGATGTTTTACTCTATCAAAACGTCGGATTTCTAAATTCTCATAAGGCCCCCCCGGAATTCCTTCCAGGGCCTGTTGAATCATTTTTATGGATTCTTCCATTTCGCCGATTCTTACTAAATAACGAGCTAAAGAATCCCCCTCTTTTTGCCATTGAACCTCCCAAGCAAATTCGTCGTAACACTCATACTGATCGATTTTACGAAGATCCCATTCGATTCCCGAAGCTCGTAGCATTGGTCCGGATAAACCCCAATTGAGTGCTTCTTCTGCCCTAATAGTGCCTATACCTTCAACTCGTTCTAAAAAAATGGGATTCTGTGTAATAAGTTTTTGATATTCAGCAACCCCTGTTAAAAAATAATTGCAAAAATCCAAACATTTATCTATCCAGCCATGGGGTAGATCAGCAGCTACTCCCCCGATACGAAAAAAATTATGCATCATTCGCATACCGGTGGCAGCTTCGAATAGGTCATATATCAACTCTCTTTCTCGAAAAATATAGAAGAAAGGAGTCTGCGCCCCAATATCCGCCATAAATGGACCGAGCCATAACAAATGGGAAGCTATACGACTTAACTCCAACATAATGACTCTGATATAGCTAGCTCTTTTAGGTACTTGAATATTGCTCAATCGTTCAGGTCCATTTACGGTTATTGCTTCTGTAAACATAGTAGCTAAATAATCCCAACGTGTGACATAGGGCAAATATTGTATAATTGTTCGGTTTTCCGCAATTTTCTCCATCCCTCTGTGTAAATAACCCAATATTGGTTCGCAGTCAATAACATCTTCACCATCGAGAGTAAGAATAAGTCGAAGAACACCATGCATTGATGGGTGGTGAGGACCCATATTGACTATCATGAGGTCTTTTCTTGTAGCTGGTGCAGTCATAAATTTTTTACCGATTCGTTCTTCCATGTAATTCTTCCATGAATTGCTGAATGTGAAAAGAGGTTCATCAAAATTGAAACGAAACAAATAAGTTAAAAACAAATGACTCCTCAAATTAAAAATTAATGAGTTTTTGTCTCTCGAATATCCAATTTCTCAATTAATTCTTTATAACGTACTTTATTTTTTTTTGACAAATAAGCTAGCAGCCGTTGACGTTTTCCCAAAATTTTACGCAAACCTTTCTGAGATAAATAGTCTTTTTTGTGCAATTTTAAATGGGAAGTAAGTCTCTGTATCTTATTGGTGAAATTGAATATTTGAAATTCAACGGACCCTCTGTTTTCTTTGGTTTCTTCTTGAGAAATAACCGAAATGAATAAGTTTTTTACCATAAAAAAAGAATTGATCCCCTTCCCTGATATATATTTTAACGAATTTTATTGATCAATAAAAAGAATGCCAATAATTTGAATGATTGATATAGAATAAATTGCTTTCTGAACTCCTCAGTTTATCCATTCCAATGAATTCAAAATCCTATTTTGAATTCAGATAAGAATCTCGTACATTTTTGTATTCACAAAAGTGAATCAATTAGACCTAAAATGAAATGAATATCTTTGGATTCATTGATAATTTATAGGTCTAATGGATACGCTGTATCCTCTATTCAGTGAGATTCGAATGAGGTATAAGATAAGGCATGTGTGCATTTGTTTTCTATCATATACCCTGCTACAGGGTATATAGTAATACTATCAACGAATTTTCAATGGTAGATACATGTGGATCCTTAAGATACTGAAACGACTGCCGTTATTAGTATCAAACCAATAACGATTCATACAAGCTAAATCTTCCAATCGATAATTGGGCCAAAGAAAAAACTTGAATTGAATTAATTCATTTTTCTCCTTATCACGAAGGTTCCTTTCTTCCCAAAAGTGACTACAGTTTTTTACCCCGTTTTCGTTGAAAAATACGGAATTGGTATCCACATCATTCCAATTGTTTGAATTGAAACAAATTAGAATTCTCAATTCTCTACGACGTCTAGACGATAAAATATTTTCAAGAACAAGCGCATCAAAATGATTGTTCTCTCTAGCTCGAATTATTCTTTGTTTTCGGTATTGTTGATTAGTTTTGTTTTTACTCTTATGAACCAACGAAATACCTATGGTTTGATACATAAGAAATTGCCCATTGTTTTTTACAGACAGTCCAAGGCGGTCCATAGCCACTCCCATGTTTTTGAAAAATTTTAGAATACTCAAATTGCTCTTCGAATTCCACATTACATTCAATTGTAATTTTCTCCTTTCAATGCATGATAGAGTCATGGTTTCTAGATTTATCGAGCTCTTCGGGAGAGCTAATATCCGGACATTTTTGCGAATGTTTTGACCGATATTCCTTTGATCCCATCTCAATTGCAAAAGGAAATACTTTTTCATGAATAACTCTCTTAGCTCTCTTGTACTTAGACTTTTCTTTTCACTATCGGTTTCACTTTTCTTTTCACTATCGGTTTCACTTTTCTTTTCACTATCGGTTTCACTTTTCTTTTCACTATCGGTTTCACTTTTCTTTTCACTATCGGTTTCACTTTTCTTTTCACTATTGGTTTTACTTTTCTTTGTACCTTTTTTCATGTCTGATTTCGCGGAATCTTCTTCTTCAAGATTTTGGTTTTCAGCGATGTTTTTCTTTTTATTATCGGTTTCACTTAGATTCGAATTTAAAAGAAGTAATTTGCTTGGTATAATCCACGGTTTCGTTTTATATACATTAAAAAGCCGCACAAATTCTGGGAAGAACCAAAGTTCCAGATTCGAGATGGGACGATTTAGTATTTGTTCATTCATTCCCATCCAATCAAAAAAAGAATTTGGAGAATTAGGTTGATTGATTTCTGGATTTTGATTAATCGGAATATAAAAAGGGTCTTTTTCTTGTTTATCAATTGGATCAATTAATTGATCGTTATTAGTCCCAATTGGAGTCTTTTGATTACTGCTGGGATTGATCTCTTCTTCGGGATTGATCTCTTCTTCGGGATTGATCTCTTCCTCTTCTTCTTTATCAATTGCATAAAATATTTCATCCTTATTAGTCCCAATTGGAGTCTTTTGATTACTGCTGGGATTGATCTCTTCCTCTTCTTCTTTATCAATTGGATCAATTAATTGAAAATTATTAGTCCCAATTCGAGTCTTTTGATTACTGCTGGGATTTACCGCGACCCAGGATTCAATAGCCACTTTTTTTCTAAGATCAAAATAGATATTTTCCCAATTAAAATATTTTCTATTAAGATTTTTTTCTATATATGGAATATATACCCTTTCTATTCTTCCTATAAAAATATTGATAGGGATACTTCCTGTTATCGCAAACAAGGAGTTTTGCGACATGTTGTAATTATCAGAAACCGCTTGCCTTTTAGTTACTTGAGGGATTGATCTATAAAAAACCGAGTCACCTTTATTTTCATTATTAATGGATTTATATGATAAAAGATCATATCTATAGCATTTTTGAAAATTATCTTTTTGATTTGATAATGAGTTAGGACCCTTTTTTTTCTTGTAATGACTTAATTGGTATTTTCCACATGAATTCCATTTTTTTAAATCTTTTTTTTGAGACCTACAATATCGATTCACCCTATTTCGCCATTTTTGTTTTTGTGACATTAAGCTAGACCAGATAATCTGAGATAAATCGTATTGATAATTCCCTCTTAACCAATTTTTCCATTGACTCGTTATAGACCGCTGAAGTTTCTTATGTATTACTTCAGACTGAAATATTCCTTGTGTTCGAAAGGAGTCTTTCATTTGAGTTTTAAGGAAGAAAGATGTTCCATGATGTTGAAGAACGGATCTTAATTTAGACAAGTTAACAACCCCGGTTTGCGATATTTTGTAAAATACATATGCTTGTGACAAGTTGGATAAATCACAAAAAATTTCTGAATTTTTCTTACAACTATTATAAGTTTTTATATTTGAAATAAAGTGAATTGTATTTTTAGTTTTTTTATTAATTATTTTTTTATTTGTTTCATTCTTGGAAATATATTTTTCAATCAAATTTTTTGTCGATTCAACAAAGAGTTGTGTATTCGTTTGGCAAATATGAATAGTAGATAAACAAATATCGTTATATATTCTTTGAATGAAAAATTTTCTAAAATAATGAAATTTACATATTATGTTTTTTAGTTTTACTATTTGCCAAATCTTTTTTGACAACTCTAATCTACAACTTTTTTTGTAAGTACTAATATCTAGTTCTAGAGTTACTTTTTTTTTCTCTTCGGTAATTCTTTCTATTTGATTTTTGATTGTACTTGTTCTATCAGTCATATCTTGCATTTTAGTTTCTATCAGTGAAGAATTTGTCCAATCTGGAATTTGAATTTTTTGAATTTGACTAAAAGATTCATTAATTATCTGGTTGCTTATTCTAGAATCTTTTTCTTTTTCCATTCCACCTATTTCTCTCGATCTAAATAATAAAATTGGTTTACCCTTGGAGAGGTCTTTTTCTATAAACGGAAGATTTTGGTTTGTTGTTCTTGTTTCTTTTGAAACTTTTTTAAATAATTTTATTATTATTTTTTTTAAAACGCTTTCAGCTGTAACCTTTTCATATTTTCCAATTTTTTTTTCGAGTTCCTTTAAAATGGGCTCAAAAAAGGAAGGTGTTTTTCGGGGAGAGCCAAAAGGCAGTTCTGTTTCCCTTCCAAAAATTGTTAAAAAACAAACGTCATCACGAGAAGTTAGCGGTTTAGATGTGTGCCAAGGTTTCAGATGGAAAGGATATACAATCTTGATCTGAATACCTTGTGTCAACCAATTTTCCGGAAATTCTGTTTCGGATAACGGATTACCAGTATAAGTGCACCTAATATGCTTTTCTCTATTCCATTCCTCGAAATCTTCAGACCATTCAGGAATTTGCAATAATAGCATACGTCCAAGATTTTTACCGATTATCAATGAAGGTAATATAAGATTTTTTCTAAGACTTGATTGGGCTATTAAAATGCAACCCCTTAACATTTGGGTAATTTCAAAAGTATCCCAGGCTTCCCCTATCTCTAATCGCTTTTTTTCCTTTACTCGGTCGTTTTTCTTTTTAGATTCTCTTTTTGGTTTTTCTTCTCTTTTTGTTTGTTCGTCTGTAGACTCTAAAATCCTGAACCCTTTTCCCGCCGACCAATTTCTAAAAATTCGGTTCAGTTGAACCGGGCGGGGGATAGCAAAAGAAAAAAGTTTTTGTTTTTTTATCCTGTCAAAAAAAAGGGGGGAATGTGCATTTGCTTGAAACAGTTTCTCAATAACAATTTTACGCCTTTGAGTTCGCATAGAGCCTTTGATTAAGCCGTGCTTAAAATCGGGTTGGTGTGCATAACGCATCAAAACAAGCCCCTTCTCTTCATCTTCTTTAGCCTCTTCTTCTGGGGTTTTAGTCTTGGTTTCTTTATTCACAGTATCAGTCTCTTTGCTAGCATTAGGCTTCGTTTCTTTATTCACAGTATCAGTCTCTTTGCTAGCATTAGTCTTGGTTTCTTTATCAACAGTATCAGTCTCTTTGCTAGCATTAGTCTTGGTTTCTTTATCAACAGTATCAGTCTCTTTGCTAGCATTAGTCTTGGTTTCTTTATCAACAGTATTAGTCTCTTTGCTAGCATTAGTCTTGGTTTCTTTATCAATAGTATCAGTCTCTTTGCTAGCATTAGGCTTCGTTTCTTTATCAATAGTATCAGTCTCTTTGCTAGCATTAGGCTTCGTTTCTTTATCAATAGTATCAGTCTCTTTGCTAGCATTAGGCTTCGTTTCTTTATTCACAGTATCAGTCTCTTTGCTAGCATTAGTCTTCGTTTCTTTATCTGTAGCTTTAGTAGTAGTATGAGTCTCTGGAGGATCAAAAAGAAGATATTCACCTACCGCCCTTCTTGAACGAATTTCATGCTCTGCTGGCGGACTGTAGTGAAATGATAGTTGTTCCAATTCACTGATTAATTTGTATGACCATCGAGGGACTTTTTTACCTATTTTGTGTATTAGAATAGATGAAAACGCATCAATTTCTAAAATATCACCAATTTCTAAAGTATTCGTATTTTGGTCAAAATTTTCGTAATTGGAATTCGGGAGAAGAAGATCATGTAACCGATTTTGCTCACCTGTCTCTCTCGAATCTGCGATCAAAGTATTTTTTATGATGGAAGGCGGAAGCTCTTTTTTGATTTTTCCACGGTATGGCCCGTTTAAGAAAGGATCATACATTTGGGGTAAGTAGTATTCTTGTTTAGTCTTATCATCTTCTATACATAATCGAGTTCTTGTTTCAAGTATCTCCACTGCTTTTTGTTCCCGTTCTTTTTCCTGTTCTATTTCTCCATCTATTTTTTCTTTGTCTAGATGGTTAATTCTATTGAAAAAATCATTTTTCAGATGATTCATTTTTTTTTTGTTTCTAGAAACCCAAGCATTGTCCAATTGATTAGAAAGAGTTTTTTCTAGTAGGATATTTATTTTTCTTTTGATCACTTTAAAAAAAGTTGATAAACTCCTTGGATAGGTAAAAGATATTCTTTCTTTTCCATCACTTTGTTGTGTATCAAAAAAATATTGTGACATTTCATTTCTTATAGCTTGCTCAAGTCTATTATTTTGAATGTAGCGAAATGGGCGATACCATCGTCGATAATCAAAAAGCAATGGGCTAATGAGGCTTTTTCTTTCTTTTTCTTGTATTACACGTATTTCATTTTTTAGTACTTCGATTTTGCTTTTCGAATAACTGGTATTCGAATTCGAGTGGAATTCTTTGTCGGAATGTCCCCCTGTTCCCTGTTTTTTTTGTCTATCTTTTTTTTTTTTCAGATGATTCGCAAGTTTTCGTTGCTGTTCTATTTCTTCTATTTCTTGTTCTATTTTTTCCATTTCTTGTTCTATTTCTTCGTCTATTTTGTCATTTTCCTCTTCTTCATCTGTACCTTTCAAGATCAACGCGCGCTTTTCTATTTGTGAAAGGTTGCTCATTTTAGGAAGAAGAATGGGTGAGGGTATTCTGCCAAAAGAGTGGAGACTCATCATAAAAAAGAGAATCACAAAGAAAAAATGAAAATAGTCAGATCGAATGATCGATCTAATAGAACGATTTTTACCTATGTGTTTTCCTGCCAATTCAATACGTATGTGTTTTCCTGCCAATTCAAAAAATTCGCATACTAAAATTTGGCCAATGAACCAGGCAAAAAAAGAACTTGTTACGAATAACATCTTGTTGTTGGATCGAAACGTGTAAATGCTGACTAATCTCCTTGCCGCTGAACTTGGTAAAATGCAAGTGTTAAGCAACTGCTGTAAAATGAGATGATTTAGAAATATACAGCTGAGATTAGACATGGAATTTTGGTTAGCAAAAACGCGTTTCTGACTTTTCCAGAAGATCTGGAAAAAAAGATAGAAAAACCCGAGTGCAGTTATTGTACGAGGTCTAGTCAAAGCAATATGGAAAGGTTTATAATATATTGATATGAATAGTAAGATCTGCCCCATAATCAATCCAGTTTTTGCTACTATTCTCTTCTTGGTTTCTTCTTCCTCCTCAAAAACCAGAGTTCGGAGAAGTAATAAATGAGAGGTCTTGATAGAGAAAGCGCTCAAAAACCCATAATAAAGTCCAGCCGCAAGAACTGAATTTATTATTTTGTAATAAACCGAACGAAAAGGAAATTGATTCCTCATAGTGAG